TATAATTATCTACGTTTCCAGTGTGCCTATGATGTAGCGCCTGGCGGATTGTTAGCTAGTGTGTATTATCTTACAAGAATACAGTATGGTGTGGATCAACCCGAAGAGGTCTGCATAAAAGTATTTGCCCCAAGGAGGAATCCTAAAATCCCGTCTGTTTTCTGGATTTGGAAAAGTGCGGATTTTCAAGAACGAGAATCTTATGATATGTTGGGGATCTCTTATGAAAATCATCCACGCCTGAAACGTATCTTGATGCCCGAAAGTTGGATAGGATGGCCTCTACGTAAGGATTATATTGCCCCCAATTTCTATGAAATACAAGATGCTCATTGAATGATAAGAAACTAATCTTTCCTTCTACGACCCCAGATATTCAAGGAATCTTTTTACGTTCTAGATGAAACAAAGTCACTGGACTTTAATTCGTATTATGGACGGACTAATAAAGGGGCTTCGTTAATATTCCCCAATTTGGAAGATATCTATTTCGTATGAGTAAAACCAAGAGGATGAATCAAAAGAGTTCTGCACCAGGAACTTTGTACCGCGCACATCACTTAGATGGGCCCCGGAAAGTCGCGTAGGAGGGATTGAAGAAATAGAATACGCAAGAAAATATGAAATTCATAAATGAAAAGGGATCGTATTTTCTTTGTACTGTATTTGAAATGAATCCTGTCTATTCCTATCCTTCAACTCCCCCAGGCTAGACTTTTGGTTTTTCAGCCAACTAACTTCGGATATGTATGAAGTATTAACATTCTTTTTGAGCAAGAGGAGGTACAGTATAAAAAAAGAAGAGGTAATAGAATCTCATTTTTTTCTTTATTACCCATATACTCTTTACCCATCTACAAAAACGGGGGTATAGATCTATATGTCTAGGCGGATAAGTATGTATCCTGGTCTAAACTATTAACGAATACGGATCCCGATATCCATATCAATTCGTTTGTGTGTGTATCGATTCGATACATTAACCACGTGTCAGGAACCAGATTTGAACTGGTGACACGAGGATTTTCAGTCCTCTGCTCTACCAGCTGAGCTATCCCGACCATTCCCTATGCATCATCCTAATATAGGACTCGGGTCTATGTCAATTAAATAAAGGGACTCAAAAAGTCTTACAATTACCGAGTCCCTGTAATTTCTTGGGTCTTCAACTTCAAAAAGAAGATTTTGTAAGTGAGGGAGTGTAAGGGTAGAGTAATGATAGAGATTTCTTGCCCACATATGTTCATTTGTAAGTATATCGTATCTATAACAAGGCTTGTGATAAGAGAGAAAGGTTTTTGACCGGATCTGAGAGTAGAGTGAATGAGAAACATAACTAATTTGGAACCGATGACGAAACAAGGTTAGGGAGTAAAATGGACTTTTTCTTTTATTGGGGATAGAGGGACTTGAACCCTCACGATTTCTAAAGTCGACGGATTTTCCTCTTACTATAAATTTCATTGTTGTCAATATTGACATGTAGAGTGGGACTCTATCTTTATTCTCGTCCGATTAATCAGTTCTTCAAAAGATCCATCAGACCGGGGAATGAATGATTTGATCACTGAATATTCAATTCTTTTCCATTCGTTAGAACAGCTTCCATTGAGTCTCTGCACCTATCCTTTTTTGATTCTCGCTTTCTGAACCCTTGTTTTTCCGAAAACAGGATTTGGCTCAGGATTGCCCATTTTTCATTCCAGGGTTTCTCTGAATTTGGAAGCTATCACTTAGTAGGTTTCCATACCAAGGCTCAATCCAATCAAGTCCGTAGCGTCTACCAATTTCGCCATATCCCCTTTATGTTATGAGAACGAGATCTCATTGTGATTCCACCCCCCTCTTTCGTTTATTTATGTCGGAACCGTTGAATTCATTAAATACTGAATTCTATATCGAAAAAGTATCTGCTCCTATTTTTTTTCTTGCCGATCTTCTTTCATCTCTACCGGAGGACCCGTATTTGGTCCAATCAGAAATGATTCTATCATTGATGTATCCGCAATTCAATATAGATGGAGATACCTCATCACATATACACGCCCCCTCTCCATTTTCCCGCGTGATTTTGAATACTGGAACGGTCGATATTCATTCTTTTTTTTTCGTCCTACCCCCCTCCTTTCCGAATAAAACCGGGGAAATGTCTCATTATGATCTGGATTGCATCTTTATCCTTTACTTCTTATCCTTTACTTAGAACTGATTCGATCTAATATGATTAATCTAATCTGCTATAACTAATTATAATCTAAATAAATAAGAAAATCAAAATTCTATATAGCTATATAGTTATCTATTTGCTAATCCATATAGTTCTATAATGATATTAATTAATCGTTTTTTATAGTCTTAATGGACTCTATTATTAATTAGATTAATATTAATTATGAATAACTAAGATCCCGGCAGTTTCCCGAATTCCTATGCACTATTTCTGTTATGTGAGCCCGCTTAGCTCAGAGGTTAGAGCATCGCATTTGTAATGCGATGGTCA